TAGTATTCAAGATCCTCTCTTTTCGATTATCTAATAAATCACTTAATGAAAGTAGATTATCTTTACATTCATTTTTTTATTTCAAAAATTCCATGGTCCCTTCCCGAACCAAACATGAATCTTTCGATTCATTTGGCTCTCATGCTCAATTATTTCTTATTTATTGGGAATTAATTCCCATATATATATTTTTTTTTTTCTAATGTAATGAGCTTACCCTCTCCCTCTCTTCTCTATTCATATTCCAATATATCGAAACTGATTACTAATCCAAGACCGGAATATTCGGAGGATTCTTCTGACCAACATAGAAAATATATAAAAAAACAAAAAAGTATAATAAATAAAAGATTTACATATGATTTCGAATTTCTAATTGTACTTAGAATTTTATAATGTATAATTGTAATTTGTCAGCAAAGTTGTTTCTTTTTTTTTTTTTCTTCAAATTCAAAGAATTCTTCTCCCTTTATACATAGGTCATCGATTCAGCATTGGAAAAAGGGGCTCAAATCGTTTTATCGACATGAGTGTTTTATATCGAAAAAACATTTTTTTTATATTATTTTTTATATTTATAATATTTATAGTAGTAGAAAGAGTACCCTGCTGCATCTGAACTTCAAACGATTTGGCCTTAACCATGTTAATGGTCCCAGATTATTGGTTAATAGAGAATCAAAGTCGATGTACCAATGAATCACGAAATGCTATGGTTCTTAAATATGATTTTAAAAATTTATTCAGAAGTAATTCGCGGGATCATGCACTCTTTTCTTTCCTAGTTATAATGAAAAAAAGTACAACTGGGTGAATCCAACCTATTCTTGAAATAAACAACTCGCACACACTCCCTTTCCAAAAAAAATCAATACACCAAGGACTACGCTTAGATTTATTGGATTTGTTGCTAAAATATCGGTATTAACCCCGAAACTCCCGGCGGATGGCCAGTGACCCAAGGAAACGAAAGAATCGGTTACATTTTTCATATGATCTCCTATTTCATTTTAGATAGACTAAAAAAAAAAGAACTCGGTTCTTTTTTTTGTATTATATCACTTTGACTCCTTTTCCATTTATTCTATCATATTTATATTATTCTAATTATTCTAATTCTATGTCTATGTATTTTTTTTTTCAATTGAAAATTCCCAATAATCAATAATAATAATTCTTATTAGAATTAGGGGGCAGGTTTCATGTCAATGGCAAAATACCTCATTTGTTGCAACACTCCCTTAAAACAATAAAAAAAAAAACAAGAAAAAGGTTTCTCTTGAACTAAGAAGGGGAAGGAAGAAAGCGAGTCAGTGTGATAATTCCTCATCCTCAAATTAATCCTTCCCATGGATTATTGTCCCAACGAATAATTAATTGTAGGGGCGAAATCTTGATATAATTCGAAAAAGCGGGGAGTAAGTCCCAAGTCATAAAATAGAAAATAAGAAAAAAAAATACAAAATTCTCATGTTTTATAGGATTAAACAAAGGGATTCGCAAATAAAAGTGCCAATGCTACAACCAGCCCATAAATTGTTAAAGCTTCCATAAAAGCCAAACTAAGCAATAAAGTACCTCGTATTTTTCCCTCTGCCTCGGGTTGTCTCGCGATACCTTCTACAGCTTGGCCCGCAGCAGTACCTTGACCAACTCCAGGTCCAATAGAAGCAAGCCCGACAGCCAACCCAGCAGCAATAACGGAAGCGGCAGAAATCAGTGGATTCATGATAAGTTCCTCGCACCAAAATAAAGAAATGGTTAATGATACAATCATCCAATGAATTTTGATTTAATTATATTATTCCAGCGCTAAGATTCAACCTGCCGAAGTAACTAAGACCTCCGAATGGAAGTGGGAAGATTATTGAACCGTCAGAACCATTTTTCGATATCTTTTTTTTTTAGTTCCTATCCACTGGATTTTTGTGAATCCGCGCATACTTTGTTCTTCCATTTCTTTTTTCCAACCCATTCTTTGCTTTCAATTCTTCGTTTTTGTCTTTATTTTATCTCTTTATTCATTCAATTCAGAGTCAAAGACGAAACAGAAGAACTCCTATTCTTCTATTGGAATCCCTATCTAAATCCACAGTAGTAGGCTGGATTAGATATATTTTGAATTCGTATATAACTAGTCAATATCTAATATGCCATATACATGTGTTTCTTACATAATGTAAACCAACTCTTCATATCTTAGATTCAATTGGATTCTAGAATTATTCCTCAAAGGATAGACAAAAGCTGGCTTATAGCCAATTAGATTCCATATACCTAATTCTACCCCCCCCCTTTTTTTTTTATTTTTTCCTAATCATTTTTTTTGAATATCGTTTTTTGTAAATTCGTCTCTTCCTTTTATTTATCATTATCTCACATCTAAACGGACGAACTGAATCATTGCATAAAAATAAAAAGCATAAAAATAAAAAATCAATATTAGTATTTGATTGAGCTAAGTTCATGCAATTTTATTTTATTAATAAAAAATGGATTTTGGTCAATCATTGAATTGAATGAAATTGACTGAAATGGGAATCATTCTATAGAAAGAACAACTTTTTAAAATCATAGACCCCAATACACATACCCTAAAAATTCCTATTCTAATTAGGAATCATAATATTGAAATTGAATAAACAAAAAAAAACAATATCAATATTAGGAAAAAGATCTTTTAGATTAGATCTCTTTCCTTTTTTTTTTATTATAATTCTCTAATATCGTAATCTTTTTTTTTGTTATTACTCTAGATCGTCGTATTTGTATATTTATGGTCCCTAAGTAAGTAGATTATCTTGAGTTGCGCATACATTGCATTGGACTAAGCTAAGCTAAAAAAAATAGACTATTTCAAAAACAAAAACTAGTCAATGATGACCCTCCATGGATTCGCCTATATAAGCCGCAGCTAAAGTTGCAAAAATAAGAGCTTGAATCCCACTTGTAAATAATCCAAGGAACATGACAGGTATAGGAACGACTGAAGGTACTAAAGAAACAAGAACAACAACTACTAATTCATCAGCTAATATATTCCCGAAAAGTCGAAAACTAAGTGATAAGGGTTTTGTGAAATCCTCTAAAATGTTAATGGGTAAAAGAATTGGAGTTGGTTGAATGTATTTACTGAAATACCCTAATCCTTTTTTGGAAAGACCCGCATAGAAATATGCTACTGACGTGAGTAAAGCTAAAGCAACAGTAGTATTTATATCATTCGTGGGTGCGGCTAACTCTCCATGAGGTAATTGTATGATTTTCCAAGGTAAAAGAGCACCCGACCAGTTAGAAACAAAAATAAATAGAAACATAGTTCCAATAAAGGGAACCCATGGACCATATTCTTCTCCAATCTGAGTTTTGCTCACGTCTCGAATGAATTCAAGAACATATTCGAAGAAATTTTGACCGGCGGTTGGAATGGTTTGTGGATTCCGAACAGCGATAACGGCGGAACCTAATAAGATAGCAATTACAACCCAAGAGGTAATAAGTACTTGGGCATGGACTTGGAAACCCCCTATTTGCCAATATAAATGTTGGCCTACTTCCACACCAGAGATCTCGTATAACCCATTTAGTGCGTTGCTGGAACATGATATACCATTCATATTGCCCTCTGACAGAAATAGAACTTTACTTAAAAAAAAGGAATTATTTTGATTCAATCTTCTCTTGCCTACCCAAATTCTATATTTGCCTACCCAAATTCTATATTTTTTTGACACCGACTAAACTAATCACACAATATTCACGGTTTTTTTATCTATTTTGTGCGATTCAGGATATAGTAACCGATTCCATAGATCTATGTAGTTCCAAAAAATAATTTATTTATCTTATTATTAATCAAGGATTTCGTATATAGCTAGAATGACCCTCACAAATTGCGACTACTAATTTGTTAAGAATTAATCGAATTGAAGCTATAGCATCATCATTTGCTGGAATCGAAATATCTGCGAGATCGGGATCACAATTTGTATCGATTAAACAAATTGTTGGAATTCCCAAAGTGATACATTCTCGAAGAGCCGTATATTCTTCTTGCTGATCAACGATGATTACAATATCGGGCAATCTCGTCATATATTTAATCCCGCCCAGATATGTTTGCAAGCGAGATAATTGTCTCTTCAACACAGCTGCATCTCTTTTCGGAAGACGATTGAGACCCCCCGTCTTTTGTTCTGTTCTCAAGTCCCTGAACTTATGAAGCCTCGTTTCTGTAGTGGGCCAATTTGTTAACATACCACCGAGCCATTTTTTATTAACATAATGACACCGAGCCCTTATTGCAGCCCGCGCCACCGAATCAGCTGCTTTATTTTTTGTACCAACAATTAAGAATTGTTTTCCCTTACTTGCTGCATCAAAAACTAAATCACAAGCTTCTGATAAAAAACGAGCAGTTCTAGTCAGATTTGTAATATGAATACCCTTACGTTTTGCAGAGATATACGGCGCCATTCTAGGATTCCATTTCCTAGTACCATGACCAAAATGAACTCCTGCTTCCAACATCTCTTCCAAATTTATGTTCCAATATCTTCTTGCCATTTCTCTTCACACTTCCTCTCTCTCTCTTTTTTTTTTTACTTAAAAAAAAAAGAGAGACAAGACACCCTGAAATAAATAATAGTTCCGATGGAACCTTCTCTTCTACCGGGGATTGGTCGTTTATCCACGAGCCAAGCCATTACTTTCTATTCATTATTCTCTTTATTACTATTAACAAATTAACAAATCAAATGACCACAACAAAATAAATACTTAAGAGGACGAATCCACTCCTCTTATCTTAAGAATCGTTAAATTCTATACCTATAAAAGAGCGGCCTGATGTATCATGTAAATTGTTTGAAATGCAAGAGTCAAATAATTCTCTGTGGTGGAAGAAAATATCTCTCATTTCTCCCCCGAAGAAATTCTTTTTTTTTTTCAAAAGAATGTTGTTATGTTGCCGTGACCGGTGCACTAATCCTTTGAATCCG